TTTTATCTTTTTTCCCACCTTCAGAAGAAAAAATTCCCCTATCATTCGATTTTCTGAAAGGTAACTATCTTGGTTTCGTATATAAATTTATATAGAATCTTTGAAAAAGACTTTCTTTCCTAAGAAAGAAAAACTTACTATCTTTGGGATCTGATCCTACACCGCTGCTCAAGACTTTAGTGGATCAACTCTATTACATAAGTGGATTCCTATTTTATCTCACATCACGAGATAAGTATATCTACCATCATGACATAAGTACGCAGTTATTATTGTATTGGCCCCAAATTTCGCCAATTGATCTTTACGGTGCTTCCCTTACCAATTAGATTCTTTTTTTATCCATAGAAAAAGTAGCTAGGTATATCTATTTATTTTCTTCATATTTCAACTTTTATGAATATAAAGTTTTTTTCTTTGCTACAGCTGATAAAAATCGTTGTTTTAGACGATGTATATGTAGAAAGCCTTTTTTTGTTTTTCTTTTTTTACTTCTATAGTGAAGATAGTCGCACGTAATGACAGATCACGGCCATATTATTAAAAGCTTGCGGTAAGAATGGATTTCGTTCTAGTGCTCGAAAATAATATTCCAAAGCTTTCGTATGTTCTCCATTACTTGTATGGATAAGACCTATATTATAGAGTATATAACTTCGATCATAAGGATCAATTTCTAGTCGCATAGCTTCATAATAATTCTGTAAAGCTTCTGCATAATTTCCTTCGGATTGAGCTGACATCCGTTACGGTCGCCATTCAATTAAAAGAATCTCCGTTCCAAAACCGTACGTGAGATTTTCACCTCATACGGCTCCTCCCTTATGTGCATAAGGAGAATATACATGAAATCAAAAAGATGAAAATATTCTCATTATGGACTGAGCAGGGCTAGTGTTTTTACAAGAAATCTCTAGCCAACCTTCCTGCAAGAGATCTTTTCTTAATATCAAGGGTGTTGAGACTAGATAACTAGATAGAAATGAGAACTCGAGCAATTTCTTTGTTTTCAACGCCTCCTAATTTCCAGGAATTAGTCACTTCAAACAACCTTCGATGGTTATATTGGTATCCAAAATACGAACGAGATGGATGTTTGTTGTCCCAACCATTCTTTTAGTCCCGAGCCCAATAAGGAAAGGGGTCATTTCTAACAAGGTTTTCGTGTTGTTGATTCCTAGGTGTAGTGCTTCTTCCCTTATGCTGTCCGTTGGTACTAGTGTAGTGGAGTAGGATTGCCCCATAATACAGAACCTCTAGATATAACCTTTCGCTCAATACTAGAATCTAAGATTGAAACATAGCATCTGAGGTTGCATTAATCGAGGATACACGACAGAAGGAATTGTTCTATTTCCAAACTTCACCTTCAACAAGCGTAGATTTATTTCAAAAATTTTTCCGAATCACATGTCTTTCTCGTAAGACCAAGAGAAAAAAAAGAATCAAATCACACCATCTCTGTAATAGGTAAATGCCTCCTTTTCTCCTGAAGTTGTCGGAATTATTTGCAATAAGATATTGGCTACAATTGAAAAGGTCTTATCAATAAAATTTCCATTTATCCGCGATCTAGGCATAGCTAGCAATCCATTTTATAATTCTTCTCATTCCCTCTCGGGGGAAAATGATCCCACAAAGAAAAGAATTGTACAGTACGAAATAACATAAAAATAGATTGATTTGAAAAAAAAAGATTATGGGCTTTTTATTCCAATTGTTCCTTTTTTATAGGAATCAATAAGAAAAGGTCCAACCCGGTTCGATTTCATCCTAATGTAGTAGTATACCAACGAAGCGAACTATTCCGATTTCGTTGAAGTTACAGATTCAAATAACTCGAGAAATTTGTATTGAATTATGATACAAAGAGGAAAAAATCATTCTATGATGAAAATAGAATAACCACCTCTTTTTTATGTTATGTACATAGCAGGTATACAATCCACTATACAAAATGTTTTATCAATCTAGAATAGAGGGGTGAGGGAAGGGGTTTGTTGTTGAGAATTCTAAAGTCGGAAAGAAATTTGAGAATTTGTAAGGTATGGAATCGTAGTCTATATAGAATTATGATAGAAAGGTATCCATTAACCCTAGTCTAAAAAATCTAGACCTATTAATCAGTTGATTCGTTCTAATTCATTGATTTAATCGATTCGAATCGAATTTCTAGTAGGAGTCGTTTTTGCAAACACAAACCCCCTTTTCATTTTCAAAATTACAAATAAAAAAATTTCGTAAAAAAATAATTGTCTTGAGGCCTCGAAAGATCTTTCTTTACTTTGATGAAAAATTTTCTATTTTTATTTATAATATTTTGTAATATATAGTTCAAATATATAGTTAAAATGGATTGGTCATACTTATCCAATCCAATAATCTAGAATGAAATACGAAGAACTCACTATTCACTTGGTTTTTGATTCATAATCATTATGTAGGAGAGATGGCCGAGCGGTTCAAGGCGTAGCATTGGAACTGCTATGTAGGCTTTTGTTTACCGAGGGTTCGAATCCCTCTCTTTCCGCACCTTCACTTAATAGATCCATTTTATTATTTATTAAAAATACCGGATCAAATAGCAATGGAGACCTTTATTCCACCAGTTAAACCTTTCATTGATATAGATTCTCTATTCCTAATTCCGCGACTAGGAAGAATACCGGAAAGAATATGAAAATAGCCCCTCGGGCTATGATACATAAATGAGATAAAATCAGAATCAAACCCGTATTTTTCTTACTTAACCTTAGGTTAATTTAATTTGATAAAAGGGAAGAAAATTGCCCAAACCTCTGCTATTTTATTTGAGTTTAGGTTTAATTAAGTTTGACGAGAATAATACTCTACGACTAGCAATTCATTTATTTTCAAACTGACCCATTTACTATCTATTATTTGATTGACCAGTCCTTTATATTGGACTGGGTGAAGAGTCAAATGGTTTGGCACTTCCGCCTGAGGGGAAAAATTGAGAGAATTTTGAATCAGAGTTCTGGATTTTTGTTCATCCTTCGCCATAATAATATCTCGGGGTTTGCAGCGATAACTTGGTATATCTACTATGCGCCCATTCACTAAAATATGTCTATGGTTAACTAATTGGCGGGCTGCAGGAATAGTCGAAGCCATACCCAATCGAAAAAGGATGTTATCCAAACGCATTTCAAGTAATTGTAGTAAAACTTGACCTGTTGACCCCTTGGCTTTTCCGGCGATATGAACGTATTTAAGTAATTGTCGTTCTGTAAGACCATAATGAAAACGCAATTTTTGTTTTTCTTCTAGGCGAATACGATATTGAGATTTTTTGCCGGAACGCGATTGGTTTCTAAGATCACTCCCGGCTTTAGGCCTTTTATTAGTTAGTCCTGGTAAAGCCCCCAGGCGGCGTATTTTTTTGAAACGAGGTCCTCGGTAACGCGACATAAAGACTCCTTAATTCTTATTTAGAATTCATTTCATTCTTTTTTTTTTTTGAAAATTTGATTTTACAGAATAAATCTAAACTCAAACTGAACTAAATGAAGTAAAGTTTGCTGAAGTAGTGTAAATGTAGTGTACTTGTACTATTACTATAAAGAAGAATGAGATAAATTGGATAAATAGTCAAACTTTCTATTATTATATATATATATAAGAATATATAAGATCCTTTTATTGGCATAGTCAGGAGTTAAGATCCTTTTACTGGCATAGCCAGGAGTTCCCCCTATAACTTAACCTATAATTTAATAAATTCATGGATTTTGGAAAGAGGGGAAGACACTTTTCAATATTCTTTGATTTCATTTGATTTCAAAAGAAGATTCTCAATTTTTCAAAAATTGAATAAAAATTGAAAAATAGAAAAAGCCGGCTATCGGAATCGAACCGATGACCATCGCATTACAAATGCGATGCTCTAACCTCTGAGCTAAGCGGGCCCGCATTATAGTAATAGAAATTTTCTATGCATAGAAATTCAAGACACTATAAGTATAGTGTCTCTAGAAATATAGAAAAGAATAGAATCCATAATTACCAATAAATATTGGATATTATAGAACATAACGATTTATATAGCGATATAGAATTTTGATTTCTTTATCACAATTCTAAATTCGAATAGAATAATATTCGATAGTCAATCTTAAATATTTTTAGATAGTCAATTTTTTTTTATTTTGAATTGACATGACATTTGAAATTCTTTTTGTTACACTTTTCTATTTTCTATCCTATATATTATATATTATTTATATTTCTCTATATTTCTTCCGAATTCGGTTGATTAGTTATAACTAATCAAACATTCCCCGGCTTTCATTCGTAAAAGGGGAAGTTAAGAAAAAAAAAAAAGAATCGACCCTTTGAGTATCCCAATTGCATGGGAAAAATGGCATGAATAGAAAGATATATAAAGGATATATATCAATCTATATTGAATTGCCGATACAGAAATGATAAAATCCAATTTGATTGAATCAAATACGGGTTTCCTATAGGTAAGAAAAAAGACTTTTTCGGGATAGTAATCGCTATCTAATAAATTCAAAGGTTCCAGTATAAATGAAAGAAAAAGGAATAATATTCTAATAAAATTTTAATCTCAAAACAAAAGAAAAAGGAAGGGGGATATGGCGAAATCGGTAGACGCTACGGACTTAATTGGATTGAGCCTTGGTATGGAAACCTACTAAGTGATAACTTTCAAATTCAGAGAAACCCCGGAATTAATAAAAATGGGCAATCCTGAGCCAAATCCTGTTTTCTCAAAAAAAGGATAGGTGCAGAGACTCAATGGAAGCTGTTCTAACAAATGGGAGTTGACTGCGCTGGTAGAGGAATCTTTCCATGGAAACTTTAGAAAGGATGAAGGATAAACGCATCTATTGAATACTATATCAAAATCAAATGGTTAATGATGGCCCGAATCTTTTAATATGAAAAAATGGAAAAATTGGTGTGAATTGATTCTACGTTGAAGAAAAAATCGAATATTCATCAACTCATTC